ATGTAATTATATTATTATAATATTATAATATATGATAATAATATGATGAATATTTAATTAAGTGGAGGGCTTGGTTCAAGCCTAAAGGTTTCTCCTATTTTTTGGGGGGGTAGGGGGGGTATACGTTAAATTTTTTAAAAAGAAGAAGGGGGTGAAATTGTATGATTGTTGAATCGTATTATTATTTATGTCCTTGATATCAATAATGTAATTCTTATATGATGTCTTAATTCATTAATTAACATTACCATAATCAAGAAAAATGTTCAACCTTGATGAACCATTGACGCGCTGCACTCTGAAATGTCAATTGAAAGGAAAGAGAAAAAAATAACCTGACCCCCGTGGAGAGAACGCTCGGCATGTGGGATTATCTCACTGATGGACTCCACCAACAACTTATGTCAGCGTCGATGAAAGAATGAGGAATGAATCAATTAATGGCCCTGAAGTAGGAACCAAATGCCAGGAATAATTCATTTAGTGAAACCCCCACTGTTATTGTCCCTCACCTTCAATAATAATATGCATTAAGAAATCAACTGATGGTCGGTTCTTACTACATTAATACTTGGTATTTTATAGGATGTTGAGTCCTGGTATATCTTAACTGATGAGTTTATTGTTCGGTCTGAGATTTCGTTCAGTTTGTTAACAATCTTTAGGGAATTTTCCAATTATGCTTTTAGCATTTTTAGTTTTCTGTACTTGCTTTATGTGTTGAAGGTATTATAAGTGAATATATAATACTATGTCTTAATTATGCATTGTATTAATGTTTAATATATATGAATGGGGATAATACATATATGTATTATCAAAGAGTAGTTTAATTAAGAATGCTGGCTTTGGGAGCCAGTGGTGGGGGTTGAAGTCCCTTCTTTTTGAGCATAAGGGGGGATTTTAACCCCCGACATTCGGTTTACAAGACCGACGCTCTGAATCTGAGCTACTAATGCTTGTTAGTTTAGTATTTTGTTTTCTAGTCAACCGGCTATCGGCATCAAGACCAGAAAGAGGGAGAAGTAAAGTACTGAGGCAATTTGTCCGATAATAATGTAAGGATCTTCGACGGGTATGCCTCCAATTCAGGTTAGGATGACGACGTCGGCAATTAGGGTTCAGAATAGGAATTGTGATAGTGGGCGGAATGTTAGGCTTCGTTGTTTAGAGGTGTGTAAGAAAGGAACTACTATAAGAATTAAGATCGAGGCAAGAAGGGCCAGAACACCTCCTAGCTTATTGGGGATGGACCGCAGGATTGCGTATGCAAATAGGAAATATCATTCTGGTTTAATATGGGCGGGGGTGACGAGAGGATTGGCTGGTGTGAAGTTGTCAGGGTCTCCGAGGTAGTTTGGGGAGAATAGGGCGAGTATTGCGAGGGCTGAGAGCATGATTGTGAAGCCCAGGAGGTCTTTGTAAGAGAAGTATGGGTGGAATGGGATTTTGTCTGTGTTTGAATTAAGTCCTAGGGGGTTGTTGGAGCCTGTTTCGTGAAGAAAAATAAGATGTACAATGGCAGCGGCTGCAACGATAAATGGGAGGAGGAAGTGGAAGGCAAAGAATCGTGTTAGAGTGGCGCTGTCTACTGAGAAGCCTCCTCATACTCATTGAACAAGCGTGTTTCCTACGTAGGGGACGGCAGAGAGCAGGTTTGTAATTACAGTGGCTCCTCAAAAGGATATTTGTCCTCATGGAAGGACGTATCCTACGAAAGCGGTGGCCATTACTAAAAGTAAGAGGACTACCCCTACGTTTCAGGTTTCTTTACTTAGGTAAGAGCCATAGTAGAGACCTCGGCCGATATGGGAATATAAGCAGATAAAAAAGAATGAGGCACCGTTTGCGTGTAGATTGCGAATTAGTCAGCCGTAGTTTACGTCTCGGCAAATATGGGCTACGGATGAAAAGGCGGTAGAGATGTCGGATGTGTAGTGTATTGCAAGGAACAGTCCTGTGATGATTTGTGTAATAAGGCATAATCCGAGTAGGGAGCCAAAGTTTCATCAGGCGGAAATGTTTGAAGGGGTGGGAAGGTCAATTACTATGTCGTTTACGATTTTTAGTAGGGGGTGGGTTTTGCGTAGGCTGGCCATTAGTGTTTTTGTAGTTGAGTAACAACGATGGTTTTTCACGCCATAGGTCCTGGTTAAAATCCTGGCAGAAACTATGTTTTATGCGCTTGTTTTTCTTTTATTAGGGATGTTGGTTGTGATAATTGTGTTGTCTACAAATCCTGCTCCTTTTTATGGAGTTTTCAATTTGGTGCTGGTTGCACTTCTTTGCTGTGGGGCTTCAGTTTTGCATGGGGGAACTTTCTTGTCTTTGGTGTTGTTAATGATTTATATGGGGGGTATGTTGGTTGTGTTTATTTATTCGTCAGCGCTGTCTGCAGATAAGGATCCTAAGGCGCCTACAGGTTGACAGGTGGTTTTATTCTTTTTTGGATATTTTTTTTTTGTTTTTGGTATCTTGTACACAAATATGGTCCTTGATGAAGAGGTTTGATGAGGGGTTTCTGGAGAGATAGATTGAGATGCAGTTTTTCGAGGTGACATGGATGGGGTTTCACTTATATATTCTAGTGGTGGGGGAGTATTACTATTGGGGGCTTGGGTTTTGTTATTAACGTTGCTTGTAGTATTAGAGTTGGTGCGGGGGTTGGGTCGGGGGGCTCTTCGAGCAGTTAGGTGAGAAGAACGAGGGTTGATAGCGCAAGTGTAGTGAGGAAGAGGACAAGGTATGTCTTGATTGATCCTTGTTGGATGTTACTAATGGTAGAGATGAGGGGAGTGTTGATAGATGAAATTGCTTTGGGTCCAACTTTTTCTAATCAGGTTAGGTCAATAATTTGGGTAGCAATTGTTTGTCCCAAAATGAGATTAATTTTAGGAGAGGCACGGTGTACAATTGTTGGGAAGAAGCCAAGTATATTAGAGAAGTGGTGGGAGGACAGGTGTGGTGTAGGTTTAAGTTGTTTGGAGGTTAGGGAAGCTAATTCTAGGGCAATTAGGAGTCCCAAGATTGTGACAATAAGAGCAGTAGGTTTAACAACCATAGGTATTGATATTACAGGTGTTTTTGTTGGGAGAAGGTTTGTGGTGATTAATAGGCCAGCAATAATGCTGCCTCATGCTAGTCGTTTGATGGGGTTAATTACGGATGGGTTATTTTCATTGATTGGTGAAAGGGGATTAAAGCGAGGGTGGCCTATGGATACGTAGAATACGACTCGTAGGCTGTAGATAGCTGTGAAAGAAGTTGCTAGGAGGGTGAGGCATAGGGCTCAGGCGTTTAATTGGGAGGTGGTTAAAGATTCAATGATGGCATCTTTGGAAAAGAAGCCGGCTAGGAAGGGGGTTCCGGTTAGGGCTAAGCTGCCAATTGTTAGGCATGAAGAGGTAACAGGGGTCAAGTGGTGTATTCCTCCCATTTTTCGGATGTCTTGTTCATCATTTAAGCTGTGGATAATAGACCCAGAGCATAAGAATAATATGGCTTTGAAAAAAGCGTGGGTGCAGATGTGCAGGAAGGCAAGTTGGGGCTGATTTAGGCCGATGGTTACTATCATTAGGCCTAGTTGACTGGAAGTTGAAAAAGCTACAATTTTTTTGATATCGTTCTGGGTTAAGGCGCAGGTGGCGGTAAATAGGGTGGTTAGGGCCCCTAGGCATAGGCAGAGTGTGAGGGCTGTTGGGTTGTTTTCTAAGAGGGGGGAGATACGGATTATTAAGAAGATTCCTGCAACGACTATGGTGCTAGAGTGGAGTAGGGCAGAGACCGGTGTAGGACCTTCTATTGCAGAAGGAAGTCACGGATGAAGGCCGAATTGAGCTGATTTGCCTGTTGCGGCTAAGATCAGGGCAATTAATGGGAGGGTTATGTCTATGTTTTTAGTGGAAAAGAAGATTTGTTGTAGCTCTCAAGAGTTTAGGTGGGTGGCTATTCAAGCTATAGCGATGATTAATCCAATGTCTCCGACTCGGTTATAGATGACTGCTTGTAGGGCGGCTGTATTAGCGTCCGCTCGTGCGTATCATCAGCCGATGAGAAGGAATGATATAATACCAACCCCTTCTCAGCCGATGAAGAGTTGGAATATGTTGTTGGCGGTGACAAGAATAATTATTGCGATTAGGAAGATCAGAAGGTACTTAAAGAATCGGTTTATGAATGGGTCTGAGTGTATGTATCAGGATGCAAATTCTAAAATGGATCAGGTTACGTATAGTGCTACTGGGGTAAAGATAATTGAGTAGGAGTCGAATTTAAGGCTGATGTTGATGTCAAAGGTGAGGGTGTTTATTCAGTTTAAGTTAGTGATGATAGACTCAGTTCCTTCATTAAGGTGGAGGCATAGGGGCAGAAGGCTGACGAGGAAGGCGTATTTTACTGCTGTTTTCACTTGGATGAGTGCTCAGTTTGGGTTTTGTGGTTTTGGGGAAAAGGTTGTTAAAACTGGGTAAATGAGTAGTGCGAAAATAATAATTAGGGTAGATGTTATAATTAGAGGAGTGGAGTGCATAGCTTTTACTTGGAGTTGCACCAAGAGTTTTTGGTTCCTAAGACCAACGGATTAGCTATTATCTTTTAAAAGCTGGGTCGAATGAGCCCCGGAGTTTAACCGAGGGGGATGAAGATTAGCAGTCTTCATTGTTGCGAACCTCTTTCGGTGGACAAGAGGGTTTTAACCTCTGTTTTTAGAATCACAATCTAATGTTTTGATTAAACTATGTCTACAAGCAGTTCACCCTCAGATTAGTTCTGGTTTTGTAATAAGTAGGATTAGTGGGAGGAGGTGGAGGGCAATAAGAAGGTGCTCTCGGGTGTGTGAGGGTTCAAGGGCTAGGAGGTGGTTGGGGGCGGGCCCTCGTTGGGTTATGAGGAATATATAGAGTGAGTAGCCGGCAGTAATAAGTGTGCCTAGCCCAGTAAGGCCAATTGTTCAGGGGGATCAATTGAATAGGGAGGTAATAATTATTAGTTCTCCTATTAAGTTGGGGAGGGGTGGTAGTGCTAAATTGGCGAGGCTTGCGATGAATCATCAGGCTGCTATTAGAGGGAGTATTATTTGCATACCTCGAGCAAGTAGTATGGTTCGGCTGTGTGTGCGCTCGTAGCTAGTATTAGCTAGGCAGAATAAAGCGGACGATGTCAATCCGTGGGCAATTATGAGGATTAGTGCGCCGGTGAATCCTCAGGGAGTTTGGATGAGAATACCTCCAACTACCAGTCCTATGTGGCTGACTGATGAGTAGGCAATTAATGATTTTAGGTCTGTTTGACGTATGCAGATGGAACCAGTTATAATCACGCCTCAGAGGGCTAATACAATGAATGGGTAGCTGAGTTCTTTGGTTAAGGGGTCTAGGGTGACTAAAATTCGTATTATGCCGTAGCCTCCTAGTTTTAGTAGTACAGCGGCTAGTACTATAGATCCTGCAATGGGAGCTTCTACGTGAGCTTTGGGTAGTCAGAGGTGAACTCCGTAAAGGGGTATTTTAACTAGGAATGCCAGGATACATCCTGCCCATCAGATCTTATCTGCATATGATGTTAGTTCAAGTTGGCCTAAGTGGGGTAGTATAAGGAGGGATAGGGATCCATTGGAGTTTTGTAAGAGTAGTAGTGCGATGAGGAGGGGTAGGGAGCCTGCTAGGGTATAGAAAAGGAAGTATGTACCTGCGTTAAGACGTTCTGCTTGGTTTCCCCAGCGGGTAATGAGGATTAAGGTGGGAATTAGAGTGGCTTCAAATATTACGTAAAACATGATCATTTCTGTGGCGGAGAAGGCAAGGATCAGGAAGAATTGCAGGGAGGCAAGAAGTGTGATATATATTCGTTGACGGTTAATTGGCTCATGAGATGTGTGGTTTTGGCTGGCTAGGATTATTAGGGGAAGGAGTCAGCATGAGAGGATTAAAAGGGGGGTTGATAGTGGGTCGGTGGCTAAGTAGGGGTTGAGGAAAGTTCATCCTGTTTCAGAGGTATTTTTTAGCCATAGTAGGCTAGTGAGAGCAATTAGGAGACTATTGAGGAGTGAAGAGGGTCATAATCATTTAGGGGGTGTTAATCATGTTGCTAGGATAAGTATAGTGGTTGGGATTAGGATTTTTAGCATTGTAGGAGGTTTAGGTTTTGTAGGTGATCTGATCCGTGGGTACGGGCTGTGGCGACTATTAAAGCCAGCCCTACACCAGCTTCACATGCTGAGAATGCTAGAAGGAGTAATGGTGCGGCTGAAAAGCTGGTGGAGGATATTTGCAGGCTTCATGTTGAAAGTGCGAGGAATAGGGCTAATATTATGCTTTCAAGACATAAGAGTGCAGATAGAAGGTGGACTCGGTAAAATGCAAGGCCAAATAGTCCTAGGAAGAAGACTGAGGTGAATGAGAGTTGGATGAGGGTCATCAGGTTAATTATGGACTTTAACCATAGTTTTTTGAGCCGAAATCAAATGTTTTAATTAAACTAATTACCTATTCGGCTCATTCAAGGCCTCCTTGGAGTCATTCGTAGGCTAGGCCAATTGTGAGGAGAATTAGAAGGGCGGAGGTCCATATAAGTGTCAGGGTGGGGGATGGGAGTTGGTCTCCTCAAGGGAGGGGGAGGAGGAGGGCGATTTCTAAGTCGAAAAGGAGGAACAGGATTGCGACTAAAAAGAAGCGTAGTGAGAAAGGGAGTCGGGCTGATCCTAGGGGGTCGAAGCCACATTCATATGGTGATAGTTTTTGGTAGTCTGGTGTAAGGGCGGGGAGTCAGAATGAGACGGTCATTAAAATGAGGGATAAAGCTGTGGTGATAATTAATATTGTTGTTAGTAAGTTCATTATCTTTCCTTGGAGTTTAACCAAGACTGGGTGATTGGAAGTCACAGGTACTGACTTTATACTAGAAAGATTATGAGCCTCATCAGTAGATTGAGATGTATAAGAATAATCAGACAACATCTACAAAGTGTCAGTATCAGGCGGCTGCTTCGAAGCCAAAGTGGTGTTCGGAGGTGAAGTGGAATCGGATTTGTCGTAGTAGACATACGGCTAAGAAGGTTGATCCGATGATGACGTGGAGGCCGTGGAAGCCGGTAGCGACGAAGAAGGTTGAGCCGTAAACACCATCTGCGATTGTGAAGGGGGCTTCATAATACTCTATTGCTTGCAGGAATGTAAAGTAGAAACCTAGAAGGATTGTTAGGGTGAGGGACTGGATTGCTTGTTTTCGTTCCCCTTCCATAATGCTGTGGTGAGCTCAGGTTACGGTAACTCCTGATGCCAGCAGGACTGCTGTGTTTAGGAGTGGAACTTCGAAGGGATTTAGGGGGATAATGCCTGTGGGGGGTCAGCAGCCTCCTAATTCAGGAGTGGGGGCTAGGCTTGAGTGGTAGAATGCTCAGAAGAAGCCAAGGAAGAAGAATACTTCGGAGGTAATAAATAGAATTATTCCGTATCGAAGGCCTTTTTGGACAGGAGGGGTGTGGTGGCCTTGGAATGTGCCTTCTCGTACAATATCTCGTCATCATTGAAGTATAGTGAGTAAAAGTAGGACTAGTCCTAGGGTTATTAGAATAGTTGAGTTAAAGTGGAATCAAATGGCTAGGCCGGATGTAAGAAGAAGGGCAGCGACTGCTCCTGTTAGAGGTCATGGGCTTGGGTCTACTATGTGGTATGGGTGTGCTTGATGGGCCATTAGACGTTTTCTTGTAGATAGAGGCTTAGAAGAAGTACGAAAACATAGGCTTGGATTATTGCGACGGCAACTTCTAGAAGTGTCAGGAGGAATAACAGGGTTGATGTTAGAATGGCGACAGTTGGCATAAGGGGGAGGAGCACGAAAGCTGCTGTAGCGATTAGTTGAATTAATAGATGGCCTGCTGTGAGGTTAGCGGTCAGTCGAACTCCTAGCGCCAGAGGTCGAATGAAGAGGCTGACAGTTTCGATAATAATTAGGATGGGGATTAGAGCGTTGGGGGTACCTTCTGGAAGAAGGTGGCCTAGGGCTGCTGTTGGGTTGTTTCGTATTCCGATGATTACTGTTGCGAGCCACAGGGGTACAGCTAGGGCTATATTTACGGAAAGCTGTGTGGTAGGGGTGAATGTGTATGGAAGGAGTCCTAGTATGTTAATGGTAATTAGGAACACTATTAATGAGGCGAATATAAGGGCTCATTTGTGCCCTCCTATGTTTAGTGGGAGGAGCAGTTGTTGAGTAAATCGATTAATAAATTGGCTTTGGAGTGTTAAAAGACGATTGTTGGTTCAACGGTTGGTTGGTGTGGGGAAGAGGGTCCAAGGTAATAGGAGAGCGAGGGCAATCAGGGGGATGCCAAAGGCGGTGGGGCTTAAAAATTGGTCGAAGAAGCTTAGTGTCATGATCAGGGTCAGGGTTTGATTTCTTTGGGGCAAGTGTTTTGGGAGGAGGGCTCATTTGGGAATAAGTGAGCTATGATTTTTGGAGGGAGGAAGATTAGGAATACACATCAAGAGAAGACCATAATGAGGAATCAAGGTGCGGGGTTGAGTTGAGGCATTTCACTAAGGGTGTTTGGTAGGCACCATTTTTAGCTTAAAAGGCTAACGCTGTGTCCGTTTTAGCTTCTTAGTGAGGCATCTTCGAGCATTAGTGAGGATCAGTTTTCAAAGTGTTCTAGGGGGACGGCTTCAACAACGATTGGTATGAAGCTGTGGTTAGCTCCGCAGATTTCAGAGCATTGGCCATAGAAAACACCAGGTCGGGACAGGATAAAGGCTGTTTGGTTTAGACGGCCGGGTACGGCATCCATTTTTACACCTAGAGAGGGGACGGCTCAGGAGTGGAGGACATCTTCTGCTGAGACTAGGATTCGAATGGGGGAGTCCACTGGAACGACCATTCGATGGTCAGTTTCTAAAAGGCGGAATTGGCCGGGGGTCAGGTCTTGTGTGGGGATTATGTATGAGTCAAAGGCTAGGTCGCTATAGTCTGTATATTCATAGCTTCAGTATCATTGGTGACCTATGGCTTTAATTGTTAGATGGGGGTCATTGATTTCGTCTATTAGGTAAAGAATTCGGAGGGAAGGGAGGGCAATGAGGATAAGGATAATAGCTGGTAGGATAGTTCAGATAATTTCAATCTCTTGAGAGTCTAGAATGTACTTGTTAGTTAGTTTGGTGGAGACTATAGCAACAATAATGTAAAGTACTAATGTGCTAATAAGGAATACGATTATTAGAGCATGGTCGTGGAAGTGAAGGAGTTCTTCTATTACTGGTGAAGCTGCATCTTGAAACCCTAGTTGTGAAGGATGTGCCATTAATAATAAGACACGTGGGGGTCTAACCCACAATTCTACCTTGACAAAGTAGTGTAATTGCCATTTTACTAGAGTCTTATGAAGAAAGTGACAGAGTGGTTTTGTAGCTGGCTTGAAACCAGTTTACGGGGGTTCGATTCCTCCCTTTCTCGGATAGAGGTTTGAGTTTGGACGAAGGCGGGCTCTTCGAATGTATGGTAAGGAGGAGGGCACCCGTGTAGTCATTCTACATTCGTCATTGTTAGTTCAACTGATTGGACTTCTCGCTTGGCGGTGAAGGCTTCTCAGAGGATAAAGAGGAACATAATTACTGCCACTAGAGAGACTATTGAGCCAATTGAGGAGACGGAGTTTCATAGGGCGTAGGCGTCGGGGTAGTCGGAGTATCGTCGAGGTATCCCAGCTAGACCAGGGAAGTGTTGGGGGAAGAAGGTTAGGTTGACACCAATGAACATTACTCCAAAGTGGATTTTAGTTCAAGTGCTGTGGAGTGTGTATCCTGAAAATAGTGGGAATCAGTGTACGAATGCACCCATAATTGCAAATACAGCACCCATGGAGAGGACATAGTGGAAATGGGCAACTACGTAGTAGGTGTCGTGTAAAACGATGTCTAGGGATGAGTTGGCCAGGACAATTCCGGTTAGGCCGCCCACTGTAAATAGGAAGATGAAGCCGAGGGCTCATAGTATAGGGGTTTCTCATTTGATTGATCCTCCATGCAAGGTTGCAAGTCAGCTAAATACTTTGACTCCTGTCGGGATGGCAATAATTATTGTGGCGGAGGTAAAGTAGGCTCGGGTGTCTACGTCCATGCCGACTGTAAACATGTGGTGGGCTCATACAATAAAGCCAAGAAGACCAATGGCCATCATGGCTCAGACCATGCCCATGTAACCGAATGGTTCTTTTTTGCCCGAGTAGTAGGCTACGATATGTGAAATTATCCCGAAGCCAGGGAGAATAAGAATGTAGACTTCAGGGTGGCCAAAGAATCAGAATAAGTGCTGGTACAGGATGGGGTCTCCTCCTCCTGCTGGGTCAAAGAAGGTTGTATTTAGGTTTCGGTCAGTGAGAAGTATTGTAATCCCTGCTGCAAGGACTGGAAGGGAGAGCAGGAGTAGTACAGCAGTAATTAAAACGGCTCACACGAAAAGAGGTGTTTGGTATTGTGAGATTGCTGGGGGTTTCATGTTAATGATAGTTGTGATGAAGTTGATTGCCCCTAAAATAGAGGAGACCCCTGCAAGATGAAGAGAGAAGATGGTGAGGTCTACAGAAGCTCCTGCGTGGGCAAGATTTCCTGCTAGGGGTGGGTAAACTGTTCAGCCCGTACCCGCTCCGGCTTCTACTCCAGAGGATGCGAGCAGAAGGAGGAAGGATGGGGGAAGTAGTCAGAAGCTTATGTTGTTTATTCGGGGGAAGGCCATGTCTGGGGCTCCGATTATAAGGGGAACTAATCAGTTCCCAAAGCCTCCAATCATGATTGGTATTACTATAAAGAAAATCATTACGAATGCATGGGCTGTAACGATTACATTGTAGATCTGGTCATCGCCCAAGAGTGCGCCGGGTTGACTGAGTTCGGCCCGAATAAGAAGACTTAGTGCTGTGCCTACTATTCCGGCTCAGGCACCAAAAACTAGGTATAGGGTGCCGATGTCTTTGTGATTGGTTGAGAAAAATCAGCGTGTGATTGCCACAGGTAGAATGGCTGAGGGTTAAGCGGTGGTTTGTAGCCCCATATACAGAGGTTTAAGTCCTCTTTCTATCAGCCCTGGGGTGTTACATGTTAGATTGCAAATCTAAAGAAGCAGATTGACGTCTGCCGGGGCTTTCCCCGCCTTTTGCTTTTGCTAGGCGGGGAAAGTTAGATGGAAGCTCGTTGGTTTTGGGCGCTTAGCTGTTAACTAAGAGTTTGCAGGATCGAGGCCTGTCTATCTAGTTAAGGCTTTAGCTTAATTAAAGTGTCTGTTTTGCATGCAGAAGATGTGAGATAATGGCTTGCAAGTCTTATCAGGGACTGAAAGATTTTCACTTCCACTGAGAGCTTTGAAGGCTCTTGGTCTGGTGTTAACCTAAGTCTCTTATGTGTTAAAGAGTGTAAGTACTTCGGGGGTTAAGGGGAGGAGGAGAATGGAAGAGGACAATAGGATGGCGGTTGGTAATGTTTTTTTGTTTGTTTGGGTTCGTCGGGGTAGTGTTCCTGTCAGGTTATTTGGGGAGATGGTTAGGGTTATAGCGTAGGATAGGCGTAGATAGAAATAAAGACTTAGTAGGGCACTAAGGGCTGCTAATGTGGCTGTTATGCCTAGGTCTTGTTTTGTAAGTTCTTGAAGGATAAGTCATTTAGGCATGAAACCAGTTAGTGGGGGCAAACCTCCCAATGAGAGAAGGATTAGGGGTATCAGGGATGAAATGATCGGGGTTTTGGTTCATGAGATTGTTAAGGTTCCAATTGTTGTGGTTTTGTTTATCATGAAAGCAAGGAAGGTGGAGGATGTTATGATGATGTAGAGTGCTAGGGTTATTACAGCCAGGGTTGGTGAGAATTGAAGAATAATGACTATTCAGCCTAGGTGGGCGATGGAGGAGTAGGCTAGGATTTTACGTACTTGGGTTTGATTTAGGCCCCCTCATCCGCCGACAAGTATGGAGAGGATGGCGAGGAGGATTAAGAGTGTTTGGTTATTGGGTTGAATTTGTAGTAGAAGGGAGAATGGGGCGATTTTTTGTCATGTGGCCAGGATAAGTCCAGTTGTAAGGTCTAGTCCTTGTATTACTTCTGGGAGTCAGGTGTGGAGCGGGGCTAGTCCGATTTTTAAGGCTAATGCAATGGTAATTATGGTTGTTGGGACTGGGTGGGTAGCTTGTTGTAGTTCTCATTGGCCTGTTATTCAGGCGTTGGTTGTGGCTGCGAGGAGGAGGGTTGCTGCTGCGGCAGCTTGAGTTAAGAAGTATTTTGTAGTGGCTTCAATTGCTCGTGGGTGGTGTTGTTGGGCTATTAAGGGAATAATAGCTAGGGTGTTAATTTCTAGGCCCATTCATGCAATTAGTCAGTGTGTGCTGGTAGTTGTAATAGTTGTACCTAACAGCAGGCCAAATAAAAGGGAGGCAGTAATATAAGGGTTCATTTGTAAAGGGGGGATTTTAACCTCCATTTTTAGGGTATGGGCCTAAAAGCTTATTTAGCTGACTTTACTAGAAAGTGGTGTAGTGGAAGCACTGAGAGTTTTGATCTCTCCGGGTTGGGTTCAAGTCCCTTCTTTCTAAGGAGCTGGAGGGAATTTAACCCTCATGATTCACTCTATCAAAGTGGTCCTTTGTTTCAGGCACAGTTCCTTTTATATTTGAGGGGGAAGGCCTGCTATTGTAGTTGGGAGTGCAAGATGTCAGATAATGAATGCTAATGTAAGTGGTAGGAAGTTTTTTCATGTGAGGTGTATTAGCTGGTCATATCGGAATCGTGGGTAGGAGGCTCGGGCTCATAGGAAGATGAGGGATAAAATGGCTGTTTTTGATATCAAATTGATAGAGGTCAGCTCTGGAAGAGCTGGCATATGTAGGGCTCCTAGGAATAGGATTGTGGAGAGTGTGTTTATTAAGAGGATGTTGGCATATTCTGCTAGAAAGAATAGGGCAAAGGGGCCTCCTGCATATTCAACGTTGAACCCAGATACCAGTTCGGACTCCCCTTCTGTTAGGTCAAATGGAGCTCGGTTTGTTTCGGCTAGCGTGGAGATGTATCATATTGCTGCGAGGGGTCACGTTGGGATGATTAGTCAAATGCTTTCTTGGGTGACGTTAAATGTTTGAAGGGTAAAGTTGCCTGTAAAAATAATCAATGATAAAAGGATTAGTCCGAGACTTACTTCGTATGAGATTATTTGTGCAACTGCTCGTAGAGATCCTATAAGGGCATATTTTGAGTTGGAGGCTCATCCGGAGCCTAGAATAGAGTAGACTGCCAAGCTAGAGATAGCTAGGACAAATAGAATGGCTAGATTTAAGTCAAGGATGGGGTAAGGGAGAGGCATTGGTGTTCATATTATTATGGCGAGAGTAAGGGCTAATGTAGGGGCAATAATGAATAGGATGGGAGCGGAGGTAGATGGGCGGACGGGCTCTTTGATGAAAAGTTTAACGCCATCGGCGATGGGTTGGAGGAGTCCATAAGGTCCTACGATGTTGGGCCCTTTTCGTAATTGCATGTAACCTAAGACTTTTCGTTCAATTAATGTTAAGAAAGCTACGGCTAGAAGAACAGGGACAATAATGGTTAGGGGGTGAATTAAGTGGGTAATTAGTACTGTAGTCATAGTTAGGGAGAGGAGTTGAACCTCTGTTCGAAGGGTTTAAGGCTTTTGCAATACCGGGCTCTGCCACACTAACATGTCATGTTCTTTGACTTAGTTTTGTACTCTCTTATTTGCTTGAGCTGGGTTCAGCAAGTGAGAGTGGGGCTTGTTTGGACATTGGCCCCTCTTTTTCGGTCCTTTCGTACTGGAAAAAGGTACTTCATAGATAGAAACTGACCTGGATTACTCCGGTCTGAACTCAGATCACGTAGGACTTTAATCGTTGAACAAACGAACCTTTAATAGCGGCTGCACCATTAGGATGTCCTGATCCAACATCGAGGTCGTAAACCCTCTTGTCGATATGGACTCTAAAAGAGGATTGCGCTGTTATCCCTAGGGTAACTCGGTTCGTTAATCGGCTTTAGCCGGATCATTATTGGTCAGATGTTCTGTATCCTAGAGTGGTGACTCTTGGTTTTAAAAAGGGTGTTTTCATTCCACATGGGGGTTTTTTGTTACCCCGCGGTCGCCCCAACCAAAGACATTAAAACAGGTTCACTAGGTTTATTTCCTTTATTTAGGGTTTATTGACAGGGGCTGTTTTTTGTCTAAAGCTCCATAGGGTCTTCTCGTCTTATGGTTTTATCCCCGCTTCTGCACGGGGAGATCAAGTTCATTGACTTGAGAAAGGAGACAGCTAAGCCCTCGTTATGCCATTCATACAGGTCCACATTTAAAGGACAAGTGATTGCGCTACCTTTGCACGGTCAAAATACCGCGGCCGTTAAACATATAGTCACAGGGCAGGCGTGACCTCTTATTCACTGAAGCAAGAGGCGATGTTTTTGGTAAACAGGCGAGGCTTTGAGTTTGCCGAGTTCCTTCTTTTTCTTTTAGTCTTTCCTATTTGGCACACCAGTGTAGGGGTAACGGAAAAGTGTTAAATGTTTTTCTTGTTGTGAGTTTAATATTTATTTCCCTCTTTGGTTGGGTCCGTTGATTTTCGGTGGGGGTTCGTTCTGATGTACACTTGTGCTTGGAGGGGGTCGGCCCCTTATTACTCATTTTAGCATAATTTCTTCTATGGAAGCATAGAAAAGCCCGGTAGGGGAAGGGGTTAGGAGTGTTTTATTGGTATTTGTGGCATGGATGTGCTAGAGCTTTAACGCTTTCTTGTGGTGGCTGCTTCTAAGCCTACTTAAGCGCAGTGCCTTAATTTTTTATAATCCTTATCCTCCTGTTAAAAGTTGTTTCTTGTATCAAAGGGGCTGTACCCCCTTTGATTAACTCTTTTGGTTTCTTAAAGTCGGGTTAATATAAATAGTTATGGAGTTAAGAAGCCAAAAGGCTGAGCTTATACTCAGTTCTCGGGCAACCAGCTATAACTGAACTCGGTAGGTTTATCACCTCTACTCAAAGCTCTTTCCACTCTTTTGCCACAGAGACGGATGTGCCCTATAAAGGCTGTCTTGGAGTAGCTCATTCAGTTTCGGGGTGTTAGACTAAAGTGCTCTTTGCCTAATTATACTAGCTAAATCATGATGCAAAAGGTACGAGGTGTAATCTCTGCTTTTTTTTACTTTACTGGGTTGTTTCATTTCTCTTTCAGCGTTCCCTTGCGGTACTTTATCTATAGCTCCTAGTTCCTTTTCTATCTCCTATACTAGGGGGGTAAAATGATTTGTTTTGTTTAGTTAAGTATCTTAGGGGGTATTTATAGTGGTTTGTTGTGGGTGGGGTGGGGGCTAGCTGTTAGGTGTCGGGGCAGCTCGATTTGCACGGGCGTCAACTCGGTGTAAGGGAGGTGCTTTAAGCTGTTAAGCTATGCTCCGGTTTTTCCAAGTGCACCTTCCGGTACACTTACCATGTTACGACTTGCCTCCCCTTTTCTTTTGGTGGCTTATTAGTTATTTTTAAATTAAGAGTTTGGGGAGAGTGACGGGCGGTGTGTGCGCGCTTCATAGCCGGTTTCAGCATGACACTCTATTTCTTGCTTACTGCTAAATCCTCCTTCGGGTGTGCATTTCAGCACATCTTTCGTGTTCTCTAGGCAGAGAATGTAGCCCATTTTGTCCCCCTCCATTCGCTACACCTCGACCTGACGTTTTTGGCTGTGCCAATTTTGTCTACTATTTGTCCTTCACAGGGTAGGCTGACGACGGTGGTATATAGGCGGTTAAAACAAGGAGGGGTGAGGTTGAACGGGGAGTATCGGTTTTAAAACAGGCTCCTCTAGATGGTTTTAAAGCACCGCCAAGTCCTTTGGGTTTTAAGCTAATGCTCGTAGTAACCAGGCGGATATGTACGTAGTTTCATATCGTGTTTAGGGGTAGGCATAGTGGGGTATCTAATCCCAGTTTGTGTCCTAGCTTTCGTGGGTTCGAGTTAGTGAGGCTACTTTCGTTATTGTTCTTCGTTGCTTCGGAAGCGTATAACAGCCTTGAAGGTGTTCGGTCTCAGTTTGTTGTTTATAGTTCTAACCACCCTTTACGCCGTTGGCTAACAACTTGGGTCTCTCGTATAACCGCGGTGGCTGGCACGAGTTTTACCGACTCTTTAGATCATGACTAAGTCAAGTTTTCACTTATGGCTTAATGTTTATCACTGCTGAATTCCCTTGGGGGCGTGGCAAAGCTAGGTGTCATGGGCTACAAATTTGTGTGCCTGATACCAACTCCCTATTTCCGGACGGGGGGCGGGGGGCATTTTCACTGGGATGCGGATACTTGCATGTGTAAGTTTGATCAGAGTTGTTAGTAAAGTCAGGACCAAGCTTTTGTGCCTGCGGGACTTTTCAGGGTCCATCTTAGCATCTTCAGTACTCTGCTTTGGTTAAGCTACGCTAGC